GTGATTTTCAACCAATTATGTGCTTCAATATAATTACCTGGAGTAAGCGCTATAGCTTGTTTCCAATACTCAGCAGCTTGATCGGACCAAGCTTCCGCAATTTCAGAATCACCCTGTAGAATGGCCTGTTCTCCCCGGTCGGAATAGGTGGTTCCTTCCCTTAGAACCGTACTTGAGAGTTTCCTATCTCATACGGCTCAAAAATCGATTCTTTTTGTGTCCTATCTTAATCTACCCTATGCTAACTGAATTAGATTTCTCATAAACCTATCCCATTTTTTCTTGGGTTAACCAGAAGAAGTTAATTACATAAGTTTCAAACCCTAATTTTGATCAATAATCAGAATCAGTTTGATCTTTTCTCCCACCTTCAGAAGAATGAAGCATAGGTATCCCCACAATATCGTTAGAATTTTCTGAAAGGTAACTATCTCGGTTTCATATATGGAATTCATATAGAATCTTTGAAAAAGACTTTTTTCCATAAGAAAAAAGAACTTACTATCTTTGGGATCTGATGCTACACCGCTGCTCAATACCTTAGTGGATCGACTCTATTACATAAGTTGATTCCTAACTTTTGTCCCATATCATGACATAAGTAAGCAGTTCTTAACTGTATCGACTCAATAGCTCGCTAATTGATCTTTACGGTGCTTTCTCTATCAATTTGATCCTTTATCCATAGAATATAGTATATAGGCTGCACTCATTTTTTTTTTTTCTTCCTATTTTGGTTCTCGTGAAGTCTCTTTCCTTGCTACAGCTGATAAAAATCGTTGCTTTGGACGATGCATTATGTAGAAAGCCTATTTTTTCTAGTATTTACTAGCCAATTTGATCTTTGCTTTTTTTCCTTATTTCTATAGTGGAGATAGTCGCACGTAATGACAGATCACGGCCATATTATTAAAAGCTTGTGGTAAGAATGGGTTTCGTTCTAGTGCCCGGAAATAATATTCCAAAGCCTTTGTATGCTCTCCATTGCTTGTGTGTATAAGGCCTATGTTATAGAGTATATAACTTCGATCATAGGGATCAATTTCTGGTCGCGTAGCTTCATAATAATTCTGTAAAGCTTCCGCATAATTTCCTTCGGATTGAGCCAACATCCGTTACGGTCGTTCATTCTATTCAAAAAATCTCCGTTCCAGAACCGTACATGAGATTTTCATCTCATACGGCTCCTCCCTTCTGCGCATAGTACTAAGGGGAATAATCCATAGAATAAAAATTGAACTATTCTCATCTCATTATGAACTGAAAGGAACTAGTATTTTTACAAGAAATCTCTAGCCAGCCTTCCCGCAAGAGGTTTTTTCTTAACACCAATCATATTAGTGTTAGATATAAATGGTAACTCCAACAATTTCTTTGTTCTCAACGCCTTCTATTTCCAGGAATTAGTCACTTCAACGATCTTTGATGGTTATACGGGTATCCAAAGTACAAACGAGATGGATGTTTGTTGTCCCAACCATTCTTGTTAGTCCCGATACCGATAAGGAAAGGGGGAATTTATAACAAAGTTTTTGTGTTGTTGATTCCTAGGTGTAGTGCTTTTTCCCTTATGCCGTCTATTGGTACTAATGTAGTGTAGGATTGACCCGCAATACAGAACCCATAGGTGTAACCTTTCGCTCAATACTCAAATCAACAATTGAAACATCTGAGGCTGCATCAATCGAGGATACACGATAGAAGGAATTGTTCTATCTCCAAACTTCACCTTCACCGAGCGTAGGTTTATTTCAAGAATTTCGTTCTTTCTATACCGAACCGCGTCTCTTTCTCGTAAGACTGAGGTGAGGGCTAAAAAAAACAAGAAAAAAGAATCAAATCGCACCATCTCTGTAATAGGTAAATGCCTTTTTTTCTCCTGAAGTTGTCGGAATTATTCGTAATAAGATATTGGCTACAATTGAAGAGGTCTTATCAATAAAATTTCCATTTATATTAGATCTAGGCATAATTAGCAATCCATTCTAGAATTCTTTTCATTACCCCTCGGGGAAAATGATCCCACAAACAAAGCAAAGGAATTATACAGTACGAAATAACATAAAAACAGACTAATTTTATTCTAATAAATAGATATTAAATAGATATGGGCTTTCCACTTAAATTGTCCCCTTTTGTTTGGGAAAGATATGAGATATTGGAATCAGATTGATTTCATTCCCATTTTTGTAGTATACCAATGAGCGGAACTATTACTATTTCATCTAAGTTAAATAACCAAGGACTTTTTTTACTACAGATTCTAATAACTCGAGAAGTTTTGATTTGGTTATGATCCAAAGAGAAAAAAGAATGGAATAATCATTCCATGAAAAAATAGAGTAGAGTAACCATACCCTCTGTTTGCATAACGTGTATACACCACGCCATACAATCGAAATATCAAAATCCATGGGACGATTCATAAATTTGGAATAGATCCGCGGGGTAGCTGATGAATGAGAGAAGTTTTTGTTGAGAAATATTAAATGGGAAAGGA